CTGCTGCTGTTTGAGCAGCAAATGGTGTCCCTCTTCTTGTACCCTTGAATCCACAAGTACCGGCCGAGGACCAAGAAACAACCCGACCCCGTACATCTGTAACAGTCACAATGGTATTGTTGAAACTTGCTTGAACATGAATAACTCCCTTTGGTAGTCTACGTGTACTTTTACGTGAACCAATACGTCCATTCCTACGTGAACCAATTCTTGGTATAGGTTTTGCCATATTTTAGCATCTCATAAATATGAGTCAGAGATATATGGATATATCCATTTCATGTTAAAACAGATCTTTTATTTTTATTTGTACATTTGGGGTCCTTTAGAGAGTTCCTTTTAGAAAAATTATCCTTGTCTTTGTTTATGTCTTGGGTTGGAACAGATTACGATAATTCGTCCCCGCCTACGGATCAGTCGACATTTTTCACAAATTTTACGAACAGAGGCCCTGATTTTCATATTTTGCATTCCTTAACTTAAACTGAATTCCTAATCTACTTCGTGGAAGAAAATAAGTTTCTTGAAATTTCATTTAAAATCTCGACTTGTATCTCCCCAAAAGTAATCTTAAATCACCTAATCGTTCGAGTTCGAATCTTTGTTGCGGAGTCTAAAAATTATACGCCCTCGAGTTGAATCATAACGACTTACCTCAATTTTGACTCTATCTCCTGGTAGTATCCGTATAAAACTACGTCGGATCCTTCCTGAAACATAACCTAGAATCAGATCTTCATTATCTAAACGAACCCGGAACATACCGTTGGGAAGTGATTCAGTAATTAAACCTTCATGAACCCATTTTTGTTCCTTCATTCCAGGTACAACCCCCTTGAAATATCAACTAATGGAGGAGGAGTGATATTAGATAACTCTTTATCTTTTTTTTTTTCACAAATAATCAATTTCATATCTAATTTTGATAGTCGAAGGATTACCATATATAACACAAGATTTCTCCCCCGATTCCTTCTAATCGAGCTTCTCGGTCTGTCATTATACCTCGAGAAGTAGAAATAATTACAATCCCTATACCACCTAAAATTCTAGGAATTCTTTGATAGTTAGAATAGATTCGTAGACCAGGTCGACTTATCCGTTTTAAATTTAAAATAGTTTGAGATGGCCCCTTCCTATTTCTTCTATGTTGTAGGGTTAAAACCAAAAAATCTTTGTTGTTTTCCCGATGTTTTCTCACGTTTTCTATAAAACCTTCTCTTAAAAGTATTTTTACAATGCTTTCAGTGATGCTAGTAGATGATATTCGAACCGTTACTTTTCTATGCATGTCAGCATTTCGTATAGAGGTTATTATGTCAGCAATAGTGTCCCTACCCATAATGAACTAAAATTTGTGGTTCCTCAAAATTTTGATATAATAAACATGATATTTTTTGTTATGAAGTAACATTATTAAAGGTATATACGTGAGACACAATCTATTAATCATTCAAAATACTCTACTATACCTTATAACTCTATATGATGATGATGTTCTTATCTTATAATACTTCAGGGGCTAATGACACTATTTTAGTAAAATTTAACTTTCTTAATTCTCGGGCGATCGCACCAAAAACTCGAGTTCCTTTTGGATTTCCTTCTTCATCAATGACAACTGCAGCATTGTCATCATATCGTATTATCATACCATTATCGCGTTTGAGTTCTTTACAAGTACGTACAATTACAGCTCTGATCACTTCCGATCTTTTTAGGGGCATATTTGGTACTGCTTCTTTGATCACAGCAACAATAACATCACCAATATGAGCATATCGGCGATTACTAGCTCCTAGTATTCGAATACACATCAATTCTCGGGCCCCGCTGTTATCTGCTACATTCAAATAGGTCTGGGGTTGAATCATATCATTTTTTTTATCTGTTCTTTCAATGCAAAACAAAAGGGGCAAAAAAAAAAAAGAAACCTGCAATTGCTTTTTTATTCCAAGAACTCTTTCTTTTGGTTATACGTTTCTATCACGAAATAATGAATTGAGTTCGTATAGGCATTTTGGATGCCGCTATTGAAATAGCCTTTCGAGCTATATTTTCTGCTACTCCACCCATTTCATAAAGTATTCTACCTGGTTTAACAACAGCTACCCAATATTCGGGAGATCCTTTACCCGACCCCATACGTGTTTCCGCAGGTCTTACTGTAACGGGTTTGTCTGGAAATATACGTACCCATATTTTTCCACCACGGCGGGCATTTCGTGTCATTGCTCGTCGCCCTGCTTCTATTTGTCTAGATGTGATCCAAGCGGGTTCAAGTGCCTGAAGAGCATATCGACCGAAACAAATAGAATTACCTCGATACGATATTCCCCTCATTCTTCCTCTATGTTGTTTACGGAATCTGGTTCTTTTGGGGTTATAGTTGATGGTTGTTTCGCAATGCCATCTCTACTACAGAACTGGACATGAAAGTTTCTTCTCATCCAGCTCCTCGCGAATCAAAACAATTGAAAAAAAAGTCGCGGGCGAATAT